TTTCTCAACAATGTCTTTGTCATTTGATCCAATAGCCTTCCGTTAGATAGGAAGAGATTTGATAAATACTGATAACTCTCAAATAGAGTCTGAGTCTTAGAACAGAAAAATCCATTAGATAATGAACTATTCGTTCTAATCCATCTCTCGCGATGAATCAAGAATTCGAAGTGCCTTTCTTGCCTTTTCTTGATAAACCAGTGGCAAGTTGTGGAGAAAGGACGTCTTTGGACAGTCAAAGCAAGAAGCCCTTCTTTTGAGATCTCTTCATCTGCAAAGAACTCTGGATGCGAAAACACAAAGCCAAGAGCCTGCTCTTTGAGTAGGAAAAAGAGTGAATCCGCGGGGTCCCAAATGAATTGGCTTGCTTGAAAAAAGCCTTGTTCTGTGAAAAATCGAAATCGATTTCGTGTCGGATACTTCTTCATTATGGTTCCACTCTCCAAGAACCCCGGACCATACTTTTGAAGCTCAAGAGCCTTTTGATAAAGATAGGCCTCTTCCTTTTGAAGACCTTGAAGCTCTTGAAGCCCACCCTCTTGATCTTGAGGATCTTCAAGATCTTGAAACTCTTGAAGCTCAGCCTCTTCCTCTTTACGCCGAGCCTCTTCCTCCTGAAGCTCAGCCTCTTCCTCTTTACGCCGAGCCTCTTCCTCCTGAAGCTCAGCCTCTTCCTCTTTACGCTCAGCCTCCTCGATATCGATCCAATCAAATAGAATGAGCCAAGGGTTCCATATTCTAGGAGCCGAAACTATGTGAGTGACTAAAGGCTTCTCTAGGCCAGGGGCTCCTTCTTCTCCCTCTTGTTCAAAGATAGAACAAAATCCATCTTGCATTCTATCTAAGCTTGGTTCGGCCCGAAAAAGCAGTGTCACTTGATCATTATCAAATCGACTGCAAGCTTTTTCTGTCCGTGAGGCCACCAGAGCGCCTTCTAGTTCTAATAGGCCCTGAGCTAGATGAGAATCATTCTCAACAAGTCCATAAGAAAACATCTCCGCTTTGTCATCGGGCCCAGGTGGAGACCAAAGGTCTTGAGCGACCGATCCGGCAAAACAACTCAAAAGATAAAGAAGTATCGTTAACCTCTTCATGCTCGTTCCAAGCTCTAAGTACCATCTGTACAAATAAGAATAACCGTCGTCGTTACACGACTTCTTCTTTATATATACAGAGATAGGATCTATGAGGCCTTGACTTAGAAATAGATTTTGTGCAAGAGCCCTTCCTGTCTGATAGAAAAGGATCCCGTGATCCGAAATCGAGATTGACCGGGATTCCACAGCCCAAGTTTGCCTATGAAGAGCAAATCGAATTGTATTAGTGTCTATAATGGATTTTTTTTGTGTAATACTAATCGATAGGGCCTCATTGGTAAGTGCTGCAAGATCTTGTGTGGTTAGAGACCAGAATCGATTAGTATCGAACATTTCCTTTTCCAAGTGAAATCCTCTAGTATATGAAAGAGTGAAAAAGCGCTCTCGTTCTTGTGTACTAAGAAGCCTTCGTACCTTAATGCATGTATTGAATCTATTTGAAGCTATTAGAGCGGGATCCACTTTTTTGGGAAGATGAGTCGAAGCAATAACAAGAGTATTTCTAGTGGAACGTCCTTCCCAATCCCCAGAGAGAGAGTTCATTAATCCGGCCAGGGTTGTCCTATCCTCCAGATCCACATCATGAATGTTTGGAATCCATAATATGCAAGGAGTCATTGCTCTTACTAATGCGAATTGAAGGGAGATACCAAGTAGGTGCCGGTCCCATTCCTCCATCCATAACTCCCACAACTCCGTCTCCGCCTCGTCCAGCTCATCCACATCATGACCCTCAATTTCGTTGATGAGAATGGACTCAGGTAAAAAATTTAACTGAGCATCAACAGAAATCCCCACATCAATCATATCCTCAATAGCATGCGTATACTCAATACCATCAAGATCACGTCTCGTATCCATCTCAGCCTGATCCTCAATCTCGTCATCCTCACGAGTATCAGGAAGACTCCACTCCTCAATACCCCAGGAAGTGTCCTCCTCTTCCTCCACCTCCACACTAAGACTCGTATCGTCATACACATACTCCAGCTGATCACCATAGATCTCATCCAAATGCTGGAAAAAAGGCCAGGAGGAGCGCGCTTCCATCTCTAACGTAATAAGGGGAAAGTGGGTATTTGTCGCTAGGGATTTGATCAAATAGGATCGTCCAGTTCCTATAGAACCTATCACTAAAATACCCCTAGGGGGGGATAGGTCTAAGCGGAGCGAAAAGGGTTTTTCATGAGATGGGAAATGAAAACCATTAACCCCACACGAGGTTTTTGAATAAGTCATTGTCTGATAATGAGCAAGGAATATCCGTCTTTCTGCTAAAGAGGATGTATTGAACTCATAACCCAATAGAGACTTCTTCTGAAGCTCAACTAAGTGTCGTAAGTACATTTCTCCCGGTTGTTCAATCATTTGAGAACCAGAGGCATTCTTTGAACTCTGAGTCAGACTCAATAGAATTTGATCAACCCCTTTTTCTGTCGTTAAGGTGAGGGTGGAGAACTGAAGCAAGTTGCCTCTGTCGCAATCATCAATAGCCACAGAGGTCGAGAGCAAGGATTCTATTTTATCATCAATCCAAGCACCATACACCCTTTCTCTTTTTCTTATCAATGAATAGATCTCTTTACTTGTATGACTTAGATGTCTCGTATTTATCGAAAAAGTGATTCGATCGATGGGATTTGGTATGAGACTGATAAGATCGCTGATATCGATGAGATTGAGATTCCAATTAGAAAAGATTGATTCGACCCCATAAGCGCGACCACCACCCTCTAGCATGTTGCCGACTACAGAAAGAGACTCCTTTAGTTCTTCCATAGCAACTAGAAAGAGATTCTTTAATCCGAAAGAATTCAGTTCAGATGGAGGATACCTATCCATAAGTTTTCGAAACTCAATCGTGTATGATGGAATCATCAAAGATTTGACCTTTTTGAGCTCTGTCTGTAACTCACCATAGTCTTTGGAAAGACGGGAAAGATATGTACAAACGAGATATCCAGCAACAAGAAGAAGTAAAAGGGTTGAATAGAGGAACTCCAGAACATTGGGTGATCTCAGATGTGTATGTGTCAATATCAAGGGTGACTCATTATTTCGACGAATCCTTTCTGCAGACAGAGTAAGATTTCGTAAACACATCCTCGAAATCTCCCTTATCCGGTTCCTTTGTGGAAGAACCCATTTTTCCTGAAGAATTTGCCACGGTCTAATGACCCCCTGCCTAAGATCATCCCTAATATCACCCAGAATATGATCAAAAAGGGATACACAATTTTGACGGATACCTAGACTGAGTATCGGCAATAGGTCTGAAAAAAGATCTAAAAATAGCAAAGTTAGATATTTGTACCCTGTCGAAGTAAGGAACCATGGCATATATGTTTGGAAGAGATTCCATTTTGAGAGAAGGGTTCGATACATCTTCGAGAGAAGAGTTCGAAACATCTGCCCTTTCTCAACGCATTTCTTTAGATTTCGACCAAGATTCCGTTTTTTCCTCTTTTCGGACGGTAAATCTTTTTCAGAATATGGAGTGTGAATCAAACCCATGTTTGAATTGAAATTGGGATCTTGATGCAAGTTCTTCCTTTCTGAATCAGATAAATGAATATCTGAAAGAGGTTGAAAAGAAGTTCTTTCCAAATTGACCATTTGTCCCTCTGTTAGAGGTGTTTCAGAAATGTCGGCGATCGAGTAAAGGGCTCTATCAACTAATGGAACAGATCGAGTTGGGAAATGGAAAGATTTGCACAAGTTATACCTTTCGTCACCACTTTGTGGAAAATCGTCAGGTATGAGTATCTTAGATACCTGAGGTATGAGTATCTTAGATACCTCTGACTCGATTGGTAAAAGAGTAGCTCTCTCCCCAAAAGCATGTTTTTCGCCGCACAAAGAAAATGCTTTCTTGCGAATGAATAAAGTATTAAGGAATTGTCCATACAAAAAATCAGAAGTCTTGAAACGAGCTTTTTCCACAACAAAAGGGAAGATTTTGTTACAATAGAAGGAGAACGGATGTGGATTATTCAAGAATCGAAGTCTATTTGCTTTATAAAAAGCAGATATCAATGAACTTCTATCAAATGCTTTCACGGGATTCAGCCAATTCTCTTCATCGTCGAATAGAATTGATAAATAGGAATCCGTGTTATCAATTGTTCCTACAATTTTGGATTTTTGGGAAGTCTCATGATCATCCAATAAGCAGGGTTTCAATTTGTTCAAATGAACGATTTGAAGACCTATTGATTCTAACAACTGATTGCAGGGTTGATCCTTCAATTCATAGATGCGGATCTCGGACCTATGAATGGGGATATTCCCGCAACTCACAAAGAAAAAAGGGAGTACCTTCGACACCAAGGGAAGTACCTTCGACACCAAGAGAGGTAACTGCGACAACAAGAGAGGTAACTGCGACAACAAGCCAGAAAGTGACTTGTACAAAAAGGAACGAACTAAGACGAACAAAAAGAAAAGACGTGCCTTAGACTTAGGAAAATCTTGTTTGTCAATAAACACGGACCAATCAATCGAATATTGAGATTGATTGAATCGATCGAAGACTGCTTGAAAACGGCTCTTCTGCACTTGAAAACGGCTCTTCTGCACTTGAAAACGGTTCTTCTGCTCAGAAACGAAATCTTCCAAATGTTCCTGGAAATTCTTGCCCCCCTTGGACCATTTGTCTCTATATGCGGCAGGATCCCGATTCATGGATCTCTCGATAAAAAGAAGAGGATCGAAGCTTTTCTTTCGACTCTTTTTAAAACTCGAGAAATGTCGGTTGACCGTATATTTCATTAGAGTTCTATGACTCAGAGTATCATTTCCTATTTGAGCCCCTGGAATTCCAGACTCGAAGTTGCGAGCGGATCGATTCATTAAAAAGAATCGATCCAATACCTTTCTTATGTACCCCTTCTCTTGGATGTG